ATATGGCGATGTCTCTAGTAAACCAAAGTTATCGTTTAATAGCTATTTTGCTTCAATCTACCCTATGCAAAACAAAAATTGAAGATTTAGTTACGATTGGAAATAGACTTTTCTATCTTTATCCATGGATCCCTTACTTATACTTATTCAATTGGAAAGATTGATCCAATTCCAAATTCACAAAAATTATGTTTCGTAATTTCATAATCCAAATTTGAAATTTCTAATTGACCCTTGGATACAAATCACGAGAATGGATATTCTTCCTCGAATCTTTCATTTAGAGGTAAAGGATTCAAATGAAATCCTTTTAAGAAATAAAGTTTTTGATCAGAATATTAATGAAACTGAAGAACCCCTTAACTATTAAGAGGATTAATAGAACGAGTCGCACTTTTACCACTAAACTATACCCGCTACAATACGATTATTGTATAGAAATGGGACTTTTGTCGAACAAGGGAATCGGACGTAATCAATATAGGACAGAAATAAAAAAAATCATGAACTGCAAATTAGAGCTTAGAGTATTGACGTGTTTGTTAGGAGTCCTATATTGAAATTAGGAAAAGAGGACTTATTTTGTTTAAAAATAAAAAACGAAATTGAATAACTAAATAAAATAACAAATTTGGTTCTTGAAGGGGTTTTGACAGATACGGCTCGACAAAACAACTTAAGCCATAACATAAAATGCATTGTGCAAAAAAAAATACATCGTTCTGTTTTTCCCTTTTTTCGAGTATCCAGTAAAAGTAAATTAAATAAAAAAAAAGAAGAAGAAACAAAAGAATAATAAAGAATAAGAAATGACACTTTGATTCCATCTAAATCGTTTTTTCTATGATTTGGCGGTATGGTTCATTGGAACAAAAAAAGGCCCGGCTGGGTACTGACCAGACCAGGCCGTGAAAATAAAAAAAAACGGCCTTTTGTAATTTTGTAAAGAGATATTCTTTATTTTTTTCTATTTTGATTCGAGCTATCTCTTTCGAGGCCATTCTTTATTTTAATTTTTAATTTTATAGAAATAAAAAATGGAATTGCTGATAAAAGTTGTATCCATCTGTATAATACAATACAAAATACAATAAAAAAATATATAAGCTATATAATAAAGTTAAAGGAAAGAAGGGCCTTTTTTTCAAGCATTATCTTTTGTGTAATGTAACATAGTAATTATTATTTTTTTTTTTTTTCAATTAGGAGAGATGGCTGAGTGGATTAAAGTGTCGGATTGCTAATCCGTTGTACGAGCTATTCGTACCGAGGGTTCGAATCCCTCTCTTTCCGTTTCCGTCGCTGACTGGGTATCTTTCAAATTCGAATTTAGCGAACCCTTTTGCTTTTTTTTATTTGACTAGTTAAAGATGTAGAATAGATAAAATCAAATCCTAAAAACATTTCTAAGAATAAAGTAAAGAAAAATTTCTTATTTTTTAGTCTTCACGTCCAGGATTACGCCCTGGATCATTAGATAGAAACCCGAAGATGAAGAGAGAAACAAAGAATATAACTGCGGTGTAAACAAAGAGTTTGAGAGTAAGCATTACACAATCTCCAAAATTTTTTTGGGGGGGGGGAAAGAGAATAGATTCTCTATTTTTATACTACATATCCTATTTTGACACCAAGAACTGAAACGGTTTTTCAAATTGATAGAAATACAAAAGAGTTTTTATTTTTCGAAATTAACACAATTCGACTTCGATATTGTGGCGGACTCTAATAGGGTCTTTCAGTGAAAAAAAAAGGGTCAGAATCGTGAAATGGGGAAATCTAAATTTATCGTGTCTGCCCAAGAATTTTACTGTTTTACTTGAGGGTTCATTCAAATTGGAAGACTCATCTGGTCTTATCAATTGTTAGAATTTTTTTTTTTTCTCGAGCTTGAATAAATCATGAATTTTTCTCGGACACTATTAACGATCTTATCGAAAACTTACAGCAGCTTGCCAAACAAAGGCTAAGAGAAAAAAGAGAAGAGGTATTACTGGCATAACATCTACAATTGGATTCAAAAAAGCGTACGCCTCGGGTAATTTGCCGAATAAAAAACTACTCGAATAAAGGGCAGAATTAAGAAAGATATAGATCAAACTAAAGGTATTAAGCATAACAAACATTTTGTTCTTGGAGATAATTGTATTTTGATTGAGTTAAAAATATGTTATTGATATAAGCTAAAAATGACGAAAAGAAAGTAAGGTAGACAAAAAAAATACTTCTTTGAACCGAACCGATCAAAACAAAAATCCTTCAATTCTCACAAGAGAATAGAAGAAATCATACTTTCATACAATATCTTAATTGAATTCTATGTAATGATCAATAAATGGAGTTTAATTCTGCATCTACTTGTGTCAAAATCTTAAAAAAGGGATCTAATTTATTCCATAGAGATTTGGCCGGGAATTGACGAACAACCAATATTAGTGTTTATTAGTATCGAATAGAAAAGAAATTCAAATGGGGCGTGGCCAAGCGGTAAGGCAACGGGTTTTGGTCCCGCTATTCGGAGGTTCGAATCCTTCCGTCCCAGAGCGACCTCTTATATATATCCGAATATCAGACTCAAAATTACTTTTTTGAGCAACCTCTCTTTCAGAGTATAATTTTTTTAAGAGTCTAATTTTTGATAAAATGGACTTCTTGTTTCGAATTTTCAAAACTCTTCTCTGAATAAGATGTTTTTTCATAAATTGAATCGAGTTCAAATAATACGAAAATAAAACGGAATCCATTTGTGATCCAAGTAAGATGGCAACATAGATCACAAGAGTTTGAATTCAAAAAAAGTCGGATGGGCCCTCCCCCTCCCTTTCACTTTGATATGTAAGTGAGTGGCTTAAAAAATCCTTACATACCCTACCTCCGTGAATTTGCAAGGATACATTCGAAATCGAAATGCGAAAACCTCTATCTTTCTTATATATTTTTTTTAATAAGACAGCCCCAATTTTTTATTTCATTTCTTGAAATCGAAACTAGAGGGTATTCGTGGTACTGTTTGAATTCAATCAATGGAATTAAGTTTCTAAGACCGGTTTAGGGTAAAAGAACAATTATAGTAAAGAATGACGTAATCTGGACCCTTTTGGCTTTTTATCTATACAAAAGAGTCTAGCATCCCGTATCAAATAGGATCCTATTTTTATTTATGATTAATCATCCCCCAGAATGAATTGGGAGTTGGGTCCATACGAGTTAGTGAGCGATGTAAGATCTCATAATCAATCGAGTTTCATATGGATGAATTTTCTTTGAGCTGGAGGTATTTGATGTTTGGCTCTAATTAATAATTGGAAATGTATTTAATCATAATTAATAATTGAGACGGGGTCCATTCATATATCTTCATCCTCTTATTTACTTTTTACTTTATTTTCTTTTTATTTTTATTCGTGTTCTTTTTTGTTTTATTTAGAAATAAAAAGAAATATTGCATTCATGCAATAAAATCATGCAATAAAATTAAAATAGAGGGTGAAATTAAATTCTTACTGAGGCTTCTTCCTCATAAATTAACTAACTATTCCTTTCATATCGAATCCTTTCATATCGAAGGAAAAAGGACTGGGTATTGACCGAAGCAATGACTATTCATGATTCCATAATTGAATCAATTACATACCGGTTCAAAACTAGAAAAATGTTATGGTAAAACTTCGTTTGAAACGATGTGGTAGAAAGCAACGTGCGACTTGAAGGACACGATCCGCTGTGGATTTTTTTTTTCATCCGCCATTTTAGATTGTAGATTATCTAGAAATGAATGGGCTCTTGGCTCGACATACTTTGTTCTGTTCTACTAGAATTCTCGTTTTTTATTGGGGTGTAGTGTAAATAGGACATGATGGAGCTTGAGTAGAAAGTATTTGTTCATTTCGCAGGGGCAAGGATCTAGGGTTAATACCAATCAATAAGTTGTAACAAACTTCGTAAGTATATTTTCGATATATAAATTGAAAGAATCCGATTCGAGCAATTTTGAAATCCAAAACGACAATTTGTTGGAATTGGTAAAACTCTTTCGATGAAAAAGTGTATCATGCAGGAATCAATTGTTCGTATGATTCTTTGATAGAAAAAATCGCAAAAAGGGGCGTGTTGCCGCCATTTTTGAAAACGAAAGATCACCGAAGTAATGTCTAAACCCAATGATTCAAGGCAAAGATAAAAAGGATCCTGGAACAAGGAAATACCGTTTTCAATTGTCTCAACAATTAGATCAGAATGGGAATTAAGAATCAAAAAATCGATTCGAAACGAGACAAACAAAAAAGGGGTTAGAGACCACTCAAAAAAAGAAATCCCTAAAGATTTTCTTTTGGGCTATTTAAAAGTTATCCAACTTGAGTTAGGAGAGTACGAATGCTTTTTTTTTTTCGAAAAAGAAGGACTTAAATCACACAATTTATAATCATTTTTTCTCGAGCCGTACGAGGAGAAAACTTCTTATACGTTTCTAGGGGGGGTATTGTTCATCTACATCTATCCCAATGAGCTGTTTATCGAATCGTTGCAATCGATGCTCGATCCCGAAGAGAGGGAAGAGATCTTCGGAAAGTGGGTTTTTATGATCCGATAAATAATCAAACCCATTTAAATATTCCTGCTATTTTAGATTTCCTTGACAAGGGCGCTCAACCTACAGGAACGGTTCATGATATTTCAAAGAAGGCTGGGATTTTTAAGGAACTTCATCTTAATTAAACGAAATTGCATCGAGGATATAGAATAAAAAAGAGGGTGTGGATTACTCCTATATAGTTTTGTATAACTTTTTCTTTACTACTCCCCCCTTTTTTGTTCTATTCATACCTATTTTTTATTCCTATTTAATATCGCTCCCATAAAGTATCATGTTCTGGAAGTATAAGGACAAAAAAAATAAGCAGAAGAACAAAAATCAATTTTATTGCTAGAATTTTATTGATATAAGATGCATATAAAAAAGATCAAATGAATACAACGAACTAATTGGGTCGAGAAATCAAAATTTACATTACTCGCAATCGAAACCGGGCGTTTTATAGTTTGTCGTTGTAAATCTATTAACAAATCACGAAATAAGGGATTCAACTTGTTTATTTTACTTATATTGATTGATTGAATCAATGTCAACCCGAGATTTCTTTTTTTTTTTTCAAAAGCATTTCTAAATTATTTCTTTTCTCTATTATTTATTTATTTCATTTTATAATTTTTTTTTTTATTTTAATTAAATTAATTAATTCATTCTTTTTTTAGAGTCTTTTCTTAACATTAATATTCAACATTCACCGTCATATTGACAACAGCGTATCGAACAACTATAATTCGATCGTGGATAAGGATAAACGGATCCATTTATCTCTGTACCTATTTATCTCCGTAACAGAGGTTTGGTTTTTTTCTTTACTTCATTCAAAATTAAAGTAATGGGTTCGCTGGATTCGCTGTTATACAAGAAGTCCTTTTTTTATGTTCCCAATCGATTCTAAATTTTGTTAGTCGATTTCTTGCTAATTCAATATTTTGATTCCGTTGTGCAATTTCATTTCTTTTCCTTTATTTCTTTTTTATTCCGATTGTATCCACCCATTCGAATTATTTGGGTTGCTAACTCAACGGTAGAGTACTCGGCTTTTAAGTGCGGCTAGCATCTTTTACACATTTATATGAAATAAAGGATTCGTCCATACCATCGGGAGAGTTTGTAAGACCACGACTGATCCTGAAAGGAATGAATGGAAAAACCAGCATGTCGTATCAATGGAAAGTTTTGAGAATACTTTATTCTGATTCAATGGCTTCAAAATAGGGTTTGAATTGTTGGCGCATAACAAAAAATTGAATTCAAAGTTGGGTCGAGTGAATAAATGGATAGAGCCTTATGGTTCCAATTCTCGGGAAATAAAAAGGAACGAGCTTCTCTTCTGAATTGAATTTGAACAATTCCCCGATCTAATTAAACGTTAAAAAGATATTAGTTCCTAATGCGGGGAAGGGGTTTTCCGTGAGTCGATTAGCGATTTTTTTAATGAGTCCTAACTATGAGTTTGTCCCTATTATGGGTTGGAGATGAATGTGTAGAAGAAGCAGTATATTGATAAAGATTTTTTGTTTTCCAAAATCAAAAGAGCGGTTGGATTGCAAAAATAAAGGATTTCTAACCACCTATTTATACTATAACAAACATAAACCAATTCAAAAATGAGAAAATCGAGAATCCGGTAATGGGTTTACCCGTTTCCAAGGTATCCATTTTTTTTTACTACAATACTTTGTTTTGACTGTATCGCACTATGTATCATTTGATAACCCAATGTATCATTTGATAATCCAATAAATACCTTACCTTTTGTTGCAATCTAATTTCAAATGAAAGAATATCAAATCCATTTAGAACTAGATAGATCTCAGCAACACAACTTCCTATACCCACTTCTTTTTCGAGAGTATATTTATGCACTTGCTCATGATCACGGTTTAAATAGATCGACGATTCCGTTGGAAAATGGGGGTTATGACAATAAATCTAGTTCACTCAGTGTGAAACGTTTAATTAGTCGGACGTATCAACGGATTCATTTGAGTATTTATGCTAAGGATTCTAATCCAAATCAGTTTATTGGACACAACAATAAATTTTATTCGCAAATGATATCGGAGGGATTTTCAGTCATTGTGGAAATTCCTTTTTCCCTACGATTAGTAGCTTTCTTAGAAGGGAAAGAAATGGCGAAATCTCAAAATTTCCAATCAATTCATTCAATATTTCCTTTTTTCGAGAACAATTTCTCACATTTACACTATGTCTTAGATGTACTAATACCCTACCCCATTCGCCCGGAAATCTTGGTTCGAACCTTTCGCTATTGGGTAAAAGATGCCTCTTCTTTACATTTATTGCGATTCTTTCTTCATGAGTATTTTAATTGGAATAGTCTTATTACTCCAAAGAAATCAAATTCCATTTTTTCAACAAGTAATCCAAGATTTTTCTTGTTCCTATATAATTCTCATGTATATGAATACGAATCAATCTTCTTTTTTCTCCGTAACCAATCCTCTCATTTACGATCAACATCTTCAGGACTCCTTTTTGAGCGAATTTCTTTTTATGGAAAAGTAGAAGATCTTGTCCAAGTCTTTGTTAATGATTTTCAGGACAACTTATGGTTGTTCAAGCATCCTATCATGCATTATGTTAGATATCAAGGAAAATCCGTTCTGGCTTCAAAAGATATGCCTCTTCTGATGAATAAATGGAAATATTACCTTGTCAATTTATGGCAATGGCATTTTCACGTGTGGTCTCAACCCGGAAGGATTCATATAAACCACTTATACAAAGATTATATCGACTTTCTGGGCTATCTTTCCAGGGGGCGACTAAATACTTTGGTGGTGCGGAGTCAAATGCTAGAAAATGCATTTCTAATCGATAATGCTATGAAGCAGTTCGAGACAACCGTTCCAATTATTCCTCTGATTGGATCATTGACTACGGCG